GATCTCGATCCAACTCAAAAATATAGGCATTTGTGGGTTCAATGCGAAAATTGTTATGAATTAAATTATAAGAAATTTTTGAAATCAAAAATGAATATTTGTGAACAATGTGGATATCATTTGAAAATGAGTAGTTCAGAAAGAATCGAAGTTTTGATCGACCCCGGTACTTGGGATCCTATGGATGAAGACATGGTCTCTCTGGATCCCATTGGATTTCATTCGGAGGAGGAACCTTATAAAGATCGTATTGATTCTTATCAAAGAAAGACAGGATTAACTGAGGCTGTTCAAACAGGCGTAGGTCAACTAAATGGTATTCCCGTAGCAATTGGGGTTATGGATTTTCAGTTTATGGGGGGTAGTATGGGATCCGTAGTGGGGGAGAAAATCACCCGTTTGATTGAGTACGCTACCAATCAATTTCTACCTCTTATTATAGTGTGCGCTTCGGGGGGGGCGCGCATGCAAGAGGGAAGTTTGAGCTTGATGCAAATGGCTAAAATATCGTCTGCCTTATATGATTATCAATCAAATAAAAAGTTATTGTATGTATCAATCCTTACATCTCCCACTACTGGTGGGGTAACAGCGAGTTTTGGTATGTTGGGAGATATTATTATTGCCGAACCAAATTCCTACATTGCATTTGCGGGTAAAAGAGTAATTGAGCAAACATTGAATAAAACAGTACCCGAAGGTTCACAAGCGGCTGAATATTTATTCCAAAAGGGCTTATTCGACCTGATCGTCCCGCGTAATCTTTTAAAAAGCGTTCTAGGCGAGTTATTTAAACTCCACGCCTTCTTTCCTTTGAATTCCAATTCAATCAAGTAGAGCGCACTAAGTTTAATTATTTTATTTGGAGCAAACAAGTAGTTAGCTTATCGGAATCAAAGTAACTAAGAATGGAGTTTTCTTTGGTGACCTAAGATCTAATTGTAGAAAGAATCAAAAGTTGCAGATAACTCTTCTTTTTATCTAGATTTCCGATTACTAATTAAGAAGTCTCTATTAACAAGATGAAAATGCGAGTTCTTACTTTCGTGAAATTAGGCAAATAAAACGAATTTTGTCTTACGTATAGAATCAAATTCAATTCAAATATAGAAAAAATAGATATATAGGTTTGTATCTTTCTTGATCTCCCGAAAATCCCATTTTCACTAAAAATCCCGGTTGTGTGGCATTCTAATGAATCTTTCGATAATTTGTAAGAAACTCTTTCTTTATTAAATTCGAAGACAAGAACAAAACACAAAGAAATGAAGAAAAATAATAAAATGGATTATCATATGTATCTTTCGTGTAGATAGATGAATAAGTCCATTTATTTAGTTCTACATTCCTTGGACTTATTCTATATACTCACTTACATACTTATATCTCTACTAAGATATCTCTAATAAGAATTTTCAAATTGAATTAATTAATAATAACTACGAATTCATAATAATTACAATTATGAATTATAATTAGTATAAATAAAAAATACGATATAAAAAAAATAAGAACAGGTACAAATAGTAAATTGAGGTACCCCATTTTATGACAACTTTCCATTTTCCCTCTATTTTTGTGCCTTTAGTAGGCCTAGTATTTCCGGCAATTGCAATGGCTTCTTTATTTCTTCATGTTCAAAAAAACAAGATTGTTTAGATCTAAGGGGACCCAATCTCATCCGTTTTTTTTGAAACTTAGACTTGTAGCATAACACAGATATTTATTTCGGGAACTACGGTAGAACGTGTGATTTCCGCCGAACATAAAGGAAAAGCTCTTATGCCTGCAGAAAATGATCTATGGGTAACTGAATTCTAGCTAGTTTCAAATAGATCAGGATCGCTGGATGCTTACAATGTAAAGTTCGCGGATCTGTATGTATATCAATATGTATCATATAAGGGGTATGTTATTATTTTAGATCTAACCAATTTGATGAATTACTCCTAAAGGTTCCCATCAAACTAGCACTAGTTTGATGGGAATTCATTCGGAAACAAAAAAAGTAAAGTCAAAACCATTTGGGGTATTCTTTCAATTCCAATAAAATGCAATCGGATCAAGTATGAGTTGGCGATCAGAACATATATGGATAGAACTTATAGCGGGGTCTCGAAAACTAAGTAATTTTTGCTGGGCTCTTATCGTTTTTTTAGGTTCATTAGGATTCTTATTGGTTGGAACTTCGAGTTATCTTGGTAGAAATTTGATATCTTTTGTTCCGTCTCAGCAAATCATTTTTTTTCCACAAGGGATCGTGATGTCTTTCTACGGGATCGCGGGTCTCTTTATTAGTTCCTATTTGTGGTGCACAATTTCCTGGAATGTAGGTAGTGGTTATGATCGATTCGATAGAAAGGAGGGAATGGTGTGTATTTTTCGTTGGGGATTTCCTGGAAAAAATCGTCGCATATTCCTCCGCTTCCTTATAAAAGATATTCAATGCGTTCGAATAGAAGTTAAAGAGGGTATTTATGCTCGTCGTGTCCTTTATATGGACATCAGAGGCTGGGGGGCTATTCCGTTGACCCGTACTGATGAGAATTTGACTCCACGAGAAATTGAACAAAAAGCCGCGGAATTGGCCTATTTCTTGCGCGTACCAATTGAAGTCTTTTGAGAAAGGGAACTGGGCTGAAGAACGAATGCTTTCTCAGCAGGAGGAAAAAATGCAAGAATCCTGCTTTTTCTATAACTAAGTGATACTTTAGATGTACATAAATCATATCTTGTAAATTATTTTCTTTTTGTCAAAAGACCTTTTTTTATCCTTCCGTTTGTGTTCTTTACTACCCAATAAAATCAATAGTGGGTTTTCTTAATAATGATAACTGGCTCATTTCTGTCTTGTTTTGCCGCTCATTTTTTTGATCATCACAATATCTTTCTCTCAATTATTCTATTCTTGACTATGGGGAATCGTTGGAATTTTTTCGAAATATTGGATATTTTAATAGAAGGGGAATTCTTTCGTCTCAAAATCTCAATAATATTGATTCCTTAAAGGACTTCTTTTGGTCATTCATCGAAAGGAGACACTTGTTTGGAATTTGATGAATCGAGATATCTGGAAACATGATTTTGTATTATTTCTTCATTGGAATTCGAAGTGGAGTCTTAGTCTATTTATATATTCTTTCTAGATTCAAACAAAATCACAAAGAAAATAGATTCATACCTTGTCTAGAACGCATGTTTGAAAGAAATATTCAATCACATACAGTCGACAAATGACGCGGGTTAATTAAAAATTCACAGGTGAAAAATGGCAAAAAAGAAAGCATTCACTCCTCTTTTGTATCTTGGATCTATAGTATTTTTGCCCTGGTGGATTTCTCTCTCATTTACTAAAAGTATGGAATCTTGGGTTACTAATTGGTCGAATACCGGGCAATCCGAAATTTTTTTGAATAATATTCAAGAAAAAAGTATTCTAGAAAAGTTCATAGAATTAGAGGAAATCCTCTTCTTGGAAGAAATGATCAAGGAATACTCAGAGACCCATCTACAAAAGCTTCCTATAGAAATCCACAAAGAAACGATACAATTAATCAAGATACACAATGAGGATCGTATCCATACGATTTTGCACTTCTCGACAAATATAATCTGTTTTGTTATTCTAAGCGGTTATTCTATTTTAGGTAATGAACAACTTGTTATTCTTAATTCTTGGGCTCAAGAATTCCTATATAACTTAAGTGATACAGTAAAAGCTTTTTCGATTCTTTTATTAACCGATTTATGTATCGGATTTCATTCACCCCACGGTTGGGAACTAATGATTGGTTCTGCCTACAAAGATTTTGGATTTGGTCATAATGATCAAATTATATCTGGCCTTGTTTCCACTTTTCCAGTTATTCTTGATACTATTTTTAAATATTGGATTTTTCGTTATTTAAATCGTGTATCTCCGTCACTTGTAGTTATTTATCATTCAATGAATGATTGATAAATGATTCGCCGGCATTAATCCAATTAGAATGTTTCTTACTTTTTAGTTCTACATAAGTATTAAAAACGTTCTATCCGGGGGATTTTCATACTTTTCATCCTATAGTATTCTAGTAAAAGGATTCCAATAAATAGCAGAATCGTGGATAGGGAACTATACTAGCGACCTACCCAACTTATTGTAGAAATTTTCGCATCAATGATTAGACCATGCAGACTATAAATACTTTTTCCTGGGTAAAGGACCATATTACGCGATCTATTTCTGTATCGCTCATGATATATATCATAACTCGGACATCCATTTCAAGTGCATATCCTGTTTTTGCGCAGCAGGGTTATGAAAATCCACGAGAAGCAACTGGGCGTATTGTATGTGCCAATTGCCATTTAGCTAATAAGCCCGTGGATATTGAGGTTCCACAAGCGGTACTTCCTGATACTGTATTTGAGGCAGTTGTTCGAATTCCTTATGATAAGCAAGTGAAACAAGTTCTTGCTAATGGTAAGAAAGGGGGTTTGAACGTGGGGGCTGTTCTTATTTTACCGGAGGGGTTTGAATTAGCTCCTTCCGATCGTATTTCTCCCGAGATGAAAGAAAAGATAGGCAATTTGTCTTTTCAGAGCTATCGCCCTAATAAAAAAAATATTCTTGTGATAGGGCCTGTCCCTGGTCAGAAATATAGTGAAATCACCTTTCCTATTCTTTCCCCCGACCCCGCTACTAAGAAAGATGTTCACTTCTTAAAATATCCTATATACGTAGGGGGGAATAGGGGAAGGGGTCAGATTTATCCCGACGGAAGCAAGAGTAACAATACAGTTTATAATGCTACAGGAGCGGGTATAATAAGTAAAATCATACGAAAAGAAAAAGGGGGGTATGAAATAACCATAACAGATCCGTCGGATGCACGTCAAGTGGTTGATATTATCCCTCCAGGACCAGAAGTTCTTGTTTCAGAGGGTGAATCCATCCAATTTGATCAGCCATTAACGAGTAATCCTAATGTGGGGGGATTTGGTCAGGGAGATGCAGA